CTAAGATGGAATAGACCCGCCAATATGCCCAAGGTTCCTGCTGCAATATGATGAGAGGCTATTCCTCCCGGAACAAAAGGATCAAAACCTTCCACACCCCATGCTGGATTTACAGCTTGTACTCTTCCCGTTAGTCCATAAGGATCGGATACCCATATTCCAGGACCATACAATCCTGTTACATGAAATGCGCCAAAACCAAAGCACGCCACTCCTGAGAGAAATAAATGAATTCCAAAGATCTTGGGCAAATCCAAAGAGGGTTTTCCTGTACGTTCATCACAAAATATTTCTAGATCCCAATACACCCAATGCCAGATAGCTGCCAAAAAGCACAAGCCAGAAAACACAATATGTGCACCAGCCACACCTTCATAACTCCAAATACCCGGATTCGTTATAGTCCCCCCCGTAATACTCCAACCACCCCATGAATTGATTATTCCTAAACGAGTCATGAAGGGTATAACGAACATACCCTGTCTCCACATTGGATCAAGAACAGGGTCAGAGGGATCAAAAACAGCTAATTCATATAGAGCCATCGAACCGGCCCAACCAGCAACCAGAGCTGTATGCATTATATGGACAGAAATCAAACGGCCGGGATCATTCAATACGACCGTATGAACACGATACCAAGGCAAACCCATGGAAATACCCCTTATATCAATCAAAAATAGACTCTATGTAACTTTATTGCACTTTAAAAAAACTATAGTATAGTATGGTCCTTACTTTTTTAGTGGATTATCTTGGGGAAAGGATTAATATTTGTTCTATATCTTTTAGTAAGAATGTCTTTGAATAATAATAGAATAATTTTGTTCGTAGGAACAAAAAGAAGCAGATTTATTCTACACCCGATAAGTACCAATACGCAATGGTAGGGCGTTGATAGCATTTTCTATGAGTAACTGCATATATATTTGTTCATCATCCAAAGGCCCCACTTGTAAGAATTTTCCTTTATTGATTCTGTCTTCCTTTTTTATGAACTTCTTCAATCTATGGATAAAATATGATACAAAGACAAAATATTATTAAGACAATAAACCTATTTTTACGCTTTCACATCAAAGTGAGATATAATACTTAATTTTTCTTTCATTTAATGCCTATTGGTGTTCCAAAAGTACCTTTTCGAAGTCCTGGAGACGAAGATGCATCGTGGGTTGACGTATAGTGCGACTTGTCAGATATATTGGGTCATATGGTATTTCCCCGTTCTCTTTCCCGATCGAGATATCCTCCCTTTCGCCCAACAAAGATTGATTGAATTATCCAAAATTTGGAGCGTGAAATGCAATTAAGTACGATTAAATTAATTTTTTAAGGGGGTAGACAGATTAATATTAGCAATTAGAATAATTTATGGTTGGCTTGGTTCAAACAATAAAATGAATTATCCAGGCTCCGTTTAGAAAAAAACCAATAGGTAATATATCTATGATTTCTACTTAATATCATATTCTATTTATATTATAGAATATTCGATTTATAATTTCTAATATAATAATATAATTAAAGTTATCTAAAACTGTTAATAAATCGAGTAATATGATGAATGCATTGAATAGTGAATATTTAATATTATATTTGGCGGGAGATATGAAATAAATTAAAAAAGAAAGAAGTCGTAGCAAAAAGACGTAGTATTGGGGCATTTGTCCTATATATGCAAATAAAAATCGGTCTGATCTTTACATCTTTACTCGGAGTAGAGCATAAACCTAAAAGAATTCAAGAAGACCATTCAGGAACAAGAAAATTACATCGTGATTTGGATTGGATTCCGATGAAACAATACATCAATGAGAAGTTAATCCGATAAGTTTATTTTTATTTATTTCTATTTATATATAGAAATTCTATTTACTATATTATATAATTATATATAAAAAGACCAAAACTCATATTTTTTTTTATGAAAGAAAAAGCCCCTTTGTTACAAGTTATACAGAGCTTGCGATGACAAAAGAAAAAAAAAAGAATCTACACATTGATTCTTGTTTTTTTCGCGATTTGTGTTGAACTGTATGCATCAAAAGATGCATGTACGGTTCCGAAGGGATACAATTTTATCTCAATCAACCGACTTTATCGAGAAAGATTACTTTTTTTAGGCCAAGAGGTTGATAGCGAGATCTCGAATCAACTTATTGGTCTTATGGTATATCTCAGTATAGAGGATGATACCAAGGATCTCTATTTGTTTATAAACTCTCCCGGCGGATGGGTAATACCTGGATTAGGTATTTATGATACTATGCAATTTGTGCAACCAGACGTACAAACAATATGCATGGGATTAGCCGCTTCAATGGGATCTTTTATTCTGGTCGGAGGAGAAATTACCAAACGTCTAGCATTCCCTCACGCTTGGCGCCAATGAGTTTTTTATTTGATTTGAGAGAAAAAAGAAGACTATGCCTTCGCGATATATGAAATATAAATATTAAGTAATAATAGCATGGCACTTCGAATTCGATACGAGAATCTTTTTTTTTTTTCAAAATCGTTCCATTCCATTATGTATCGAAAGAGTAGTATGAGATAAAAGGTCTTTACCATTTTATCTGATATATCAGGAGACCCATTTCAGCGTCACAAACTTTTTTGTTTTTACACCGAAAAACTCTTAACAATAATATATATATTATTTTTATGAAAGAATACAAAAAAAGATCTCTTTTTTTTTTCAAATATAAAAATAATTAAGTAAAAAAAAAAAAGAAACTTTGGGATTGCTAAATAACAGACGAAATTAATATATATATAAAGCAACGGAACCATCATAGTATATTTTTAACTATTCCAAAAGAAAGGGTGGTTGTTGGATCATTCACCTATGTGAATATGATAGACCCTATAATTTCTTTTCTATTTATTCGATGTAAGGTAGTTTATAGGTATAAAAGTGAATTCCATTGTAGAGCCGTATGCAATGTGCAAAAGATGCCTGTACGGTTGTTCAATTCTATCTTTCTTTTTTCTTAATTTTCTTATTTTTCGCCTTTCATCATGCGAGATAGAATAATTATTTATTATGTTATATCATCAGGGTAATGATCCATCAACCTGCTAGTTCTTTTTATGAGGCACAGACGGGAGAATTTATCCTGGAAGCGGAAGAACTACTGAAGCTTCGCGAAACCATCACAAGGGTTTATGCACAAAGAACGGGCAAATCCTTATGGGTTATTTCCGAAGACATGGAAAGAGATGTTTTTATGTCAGCAACAGAAGCCCAAGCTCACGGACTTGTTGATCTTGTAGCGGTTGAATAAAAAATAAGAGGAATTTCGCGCAAATATACAATTTGAGATTTTATCTTCTTACCAGATTTAATACAATAGTCTATGAATCCATTAATATAAAAATGATTCATACTTATCCGGTTAGGATCGATCTAAACCAGCCCATTATGTATATGATTCAACATGCCAACTATTAAACAACTTATTAGAAACACAAGACAGCCAATCAAAAATGTCACGAAATCCCCCGCTCTTCGGGGATGTCCTCAGCGACGAGGAACATGTACTAGGGTGTATGTGCGACTCGTTCAGATCATGGACTAGGCCAAAAACAATTGATCCGGTATAAATGATCAGTACCAATGAATAGGATAGAATGAAGACCACCATTTACTATACGATACGAAAAATTAAATATAGATAAAAATATAAAAAAGATCTATCATACCTTCTATTGTATTGTGGTATCAAATTAATTTATGGTTGCCATTGGTACAAATCCAATCACTTACACTTTTAATTTAAGATGAGAAAGAATTCCCCATTGATAGCAAATGGTATTCATTAAGCAGGGAAATCCTATTTTATTTAAAAGCAGAAAGATTATGCCCTTACCCTTTACCCTTCACTTTTGCAAGAACGGACTAACAGGGTCAGCTACTCAGCTAATCTTCATAATTAAATACCGTTACTGTATAAGTGGTCTCGTTGTGAAAGACCTATTACTGGATAATTATGGGTAGAGCCAAAGAGTGTGAACTGTACAAGTTAACAATAGCATTAATTAAATGAGGCTCCGGTGTATAGAGAGGACCTCACCGTTTAAGAAGTAACCATAGAAACGATGGAACCCACTATACCTATATTCTATTTACTACTTTTTTATTTACTATGTTTTTTTGATACCTAGTATCAATACAATTTCTTATTTTGAGGCGAGAAGCCTAGAAAAAAAGAAAAAATCGTGGTCGGGAAGGTTAGAGTAGCAAAAGCCATTGGAATTCTTATTTTATACATTGGAAGAATCCGTTTTGTTATTAATAGACTAGGAAAGGGAAAGGAAATAACTGAAAGAAAAGAAATCAATTAGTTATTCATCAAAGTTTCATTTATTCAATGACTAGAATTAAACGAGGATATATAGCTCGAAGACGTCGAACCAAAATTCGTTTATTTGCATCAAGCTTTCGAGGGGCTCGTTCAAGACTTACTCGAACTATTACTCAACAGAAAATAAGAGCTTTGGTTTCGGCTCATCAAGATAGAGGTAGGCAGAAGAGAGATTTTCGTCGTTTGTGGATCACTCGAATAAACGCAGTAATTCGAGCCAATAAACTATACTATAGTTATAGTAAATTAATACACCATCTGTACAAGAGGCAGTTGCTTCTTAATCGTAAAATACTTGCACAAATAGCTATATTAAATAGGAATTGTCTTTATATGATTTCCAATGAGATCTTAAAATAAGATTAAGGAGATTGAAAGAAATCAAATCCAGTGAAATGTTTTAAATGGAGTTCCCTGGCAAATGAACTTGGGAAAGTAGAGTAGAAATTAGTATGATAAAATAGGATATAATATGATAAAGTCATCGCAATGAACAAACACGTTCAATCAAAAAAAGATTTATTCTTCTTCCCCAATTCCTTTTTTTCTTACGACACAACAATAAAATTGGAATTTTCAGATTTTTTGAACAAACTGTCAATTTGCATTTGAATTCGGATTGGAATTTTATTTTGATTCAATTGAAGAAGAGCAAGCTTATTTATTTTTAATTCTAAGACCAGTAGTTCTAGGAGTCGACTCGCTTCTTTCCAACTCTTTCTCATTATTAAGAAAGGGTAACAAAGATAAAATACGAGCTTGTTTTATAGCAATAGTAATTAATCGTTGTTGTTTTAAGGTCAATCTATTCACCCGTCTAGATAATATCTTTCCTTGTTCACTAATAAATCGACTAATTAAACTCATGTTTCTATAATCAATTCGATCCCCCGATTGTATCGGGGGCAAACGCCTACGAAAAGATCGCTTAGATTTAAGAAAGAGTCGCTTGGATTTATCCATGTTTTTTTTATTCCTTGTCTCGAAAATCCTAATGCTATTTTTATCGAATCAAAAATGATTTCGAATTTCAAAATAGAATTGCTTTGTTTTGTTTATATTTAAATAAATATATGATCTGTTATATATAATATGTCGTTTTTCGTCTTCCTTGGAATGGAAGGCGGACACGCAAGCGATCGATTCGATCTATTTCTTTATCTCCCCGTGAATCGTATGTTTGTAACAAGAGGGACAGAATTTTCTCAATTCCAATCGACTAGGCGTATTATGTCGATTTTTTTGAGTAATATATCGGGAAATGCCCATTGATTCCTTATTAACACGGTTTCGAACACAACTGGTACATTCCAAAATAATCGTTATTCGGGCATCTTTACTCTTGGCCATGAACCTCCTTTGGATTTTTGATTGACTCAACTCTTCTATCTTTCTATTTTCCGATCCGAAGCGAAGAAGAAGAAAGGAAGGAAAAAAATAGAAGTTGCTAACTTGAAATCCAATTATGAAAGATTTCGTTGCAATCTATCAATATAGTAATAATAAGTAATATAATGATTTCTAACTATATATTTATAATTTATAATCGCTGTACAGTATTTAAATTTTCTTTTTCATTGAATTTTCTTGTATGATATTGTTGCCATGCCACAACTATTCCATTTTCTTTCTCACTCTATTATTAATTAATTTAATTTTGGACCTGGAAACCCGAGTTCTTAGTTTAACTAGGGTGAACCCGCTTTTATTCTTTTTATTTTCGAATTTATTTTAATTATAAAAAAAAAAGAATAAAAGAAGAGTAAGGGGGGGATTAGTCACAGATATTTGATTGTATCTCTAATTTTCTTCACCCCTTCCTATCTCAATTACTATAATGAAAAAAAAGGGAATATCAACGCATCTGGAAATAAACGATTGATCTCTATCAATAAACCTGCTAAAGACCCAAACCATAGAGTACTTACTACCGGTGCCACGGAAAGGTATGTTTTTAGATTTCGCATTTAAAATCCTCCTTCTTTGTTATTTATTATTGTAATTTTATTACAATTTGTAATACATAATGCTATTACATATATGACCATATGTGTATATGTAGTTAATGACTGACACTTGGATTTGTACGCAGAATCCCTAATGCAAATTAAAATGTATAACTTGAAATGTACAACGATTCAGTACAGTAGATATTCCTTTTCTTAAAAGAAAAAAAAATACGTCCCTTTCTGTCTGAGAATTCCCGAAAAATATTCATTTTTTTACGGCGAGTTTCATATTTCTTTAGTACGTATATAATATAAGTCTATTATTATATGTTATATGATATGAGATTAAAAAAAAAATAAGAAATGACAAGATAATTGGGTATAGCACTGAAAGAAATAAAGATGTGGAAAACAAGACAGGGATTCTCTACAATACTACTGTAGGCCAATTCAAAGGGATGTAGCGCAGCTCGGTAGCGCGTTTGTTTTGGGTACAAAATGTCACGGGTTCAAATCCTGTCATCCCTACCTATTACTTATCTTATGAACAGTAACGAGGGGTCATTGAGATTGATTAAAATTGGCTATACAAAATCAATCTTTAATTTTCTTATTTACGATAGTATATATATCCAAGACGAGTTAGGTCACAAAATATTTTTGTGATAATAAAGCGCTCTTAGTTCAGTTCGGTAGAACGTGGGTCTCCAAAACCCGATGTCGTAGGTTCAAATCCTACAGAGCGTGATTAGATTCTTGTTATTTGTTAGGTCGAAAATAAGACTGAAATAATTGAACAGCAATCTGAATTTGACCTCCTGTAGATTAAAGAAAGTAGGAGGTCAATAAAAAAAAGGAGATATTAATTACTCAAAGGTCCAATTGATCACCACGTCTATATTGTAAATATGCAGTTACGAATAATCCAGCCAAAGTAATAGGAATTAGACCTAAGACGATTCCAAATAGAAAAACTTCAATCATTTCAATTTCTTTGAAAGGTGAAAAGGAGAGGTAATATCTATCCTTATATATTAATCGGTATTACCCATGAATCTCAATGACCAAGAATTGAAAATGGACACGGCAAGAAACTATAGAATATATGAACTACCACAGAAGAATCTTTTTTATGAATTGTTCATTCAATTAATTTCAAATAAGTCGTATCTTGTTCAGAC